TATTAGCTCAATTTAGTGGTAGGCTAGTTTACCATTGCACTGAGCTAGTCTACCGCTACATGAAATCGGTCTACATGTATGTATCGATGTGTTAGTATCATAGAATGTTTTCAATCTATTATTTACACTAGCTCGTTAAGAATTCTTAAATAACATAAAGTAAAAATGAAATGGTCAATTAAAAATACAAAGATGATATGAAATTCCTTAAAAGATAGAGAAAGATATGTGAGAAACTCACCTCTGCATTTATCACTCTATTCAATGGTCGCTTCGGCTATTTTGACAAACGCATGTACTATATTTACTGATTACATTATGCATTAGGTGATTGCATTTGGGATTGCAGTCGGGGTCGGTCTACATGCAGGTTCCCATCTGACATGCGACTTCCCTAAACTACTACACTCGACCAATGATCAATACGACAAGATGAAGCCGTTTTTCGGCCGGACGACTACTGGTGGTGGGCTTATTAGAAATGCTGGTCGGGACTTGATCTCTGGTTTTACTGTGAATCTTGGTGTTGGTGAGATTCTTGTTGCAGAACTTTGGGCCTTCTATTTTGGTCTTAAGATTGCTTGGGAGCTCAACATTCCCCATCTCATTGCTGAAGTTGACTCTGCTCTTGTGGTGAATCTCATATCATAAATGGCCAGTGGGAAGATTCTCACCCTCTTGCTGGTCTGTTGTCAGAATGCAAGAGACTTTGGCATGAAGATTGGGTTTGTAATATTCAGCATGTTTACAGGGAGTGTAACTTTGCTGCAGATGGTCTTGCGCACTTTGGTCACTCATTGGGTTTGGGTCCGCACAGATTTACTTCGTAACCTCATTGCATTTTATCTTGCTTAGATGAGGATGTTAGAGGTCTTGTTAGGCCAAGATTAGTTGTTAGTTAATTGCCCCCCAAAAAAAAGAAAGGTTGTTGGCAAAAGCCCGGGTTAGGTGTGAAAGGTATTTGGTTGCCACCAGCTCTTAAGCACACCCATTGGCATTGACTGCATGGGATCGAAAGACTTCCGGTTTTGTGGACGTATCCATAACTTTATCATGGATCTAGTTTGGATGAATACACTGGAACACTTTCTGAAAACAAGTCATACGGTATAAAAAATTTTTAGTTGACATGAGGCCAGATCAGTCTTTTTCGCCACATTGGGACTATGGGAGTCGAACCTACTTCTTCCACGATACCCCTACTCACGTGACACTTACCCACTCGTCTATCGCGAATTGGCCGCTTCCATTACGGTCGATCTAATTTCATAGCTTCCACACCTGCTCATTGGGGAGCATCTCCCTGATAAAGAAAGAGTACGGCGCGCCAGGCGCCTTTAGCCTTTCATAATAGTATGGAACAGCATATTTAGTGAAAGAAAGGCGTTATCGGGTTTGAAGCGCTGAGTTACTTAAGCAATTCTTGTTATTGTTATTCTATCTTAGAAGTAGTGCCTATATTATATTGTTTTGTCTTTCTTTTTACTTACAATATTTCTTTCTTTGTTGTTCAATGAATTCATGTCTCTTCTTTTTCCCACGACAAGTTTTTTTCGGTATTTACATAATGAAACTTATCGTAGTGGCACTCTTCGGTCCGTTAAACCAACTCCAACCAAGAGTTGGCCCTTAACCAAAGACGAGATTGCACAACTTCAACATTCAATCGTACAGCGCTGCCCATTAAAGGTAGCGGACAGCGACGCTGACGGATTTAGTCATAACATCTGAACATCAGACCATATTTGTGAAACTTACTTAAAAGGTCTTTCCGATCAGGACGTAGACAAACCGCAGGTGGATCTAATAGTTGTTCCAAAGGTAAAGTGAAATCACAACAGGCTTCCTCATACCACCGGACATATCGTACGAGAGATTCCACCCAATATCTGAGCATGACTCTCTACAAGGTGCTATGCCCTTCTTCAGTGAGCTTACGCTCCAAATCATCCCGCACAGACAACAAATACTTGTCATCTGGACGACACGACTCCAAAAGAAAATACCGCACCATACCAAGGTGATAGCAATTAACTACTAACCCATCTGGAAAACCTAACCAGATAGGAAACAGTAGTGGTATGATTCCACCAGGTGAGAAGGCCACAAAAACGTGCCTATACCAGTTTCGGTTATATTAAGGTTTTATTCCTTAGCCGAAGTTTGAACAAACAACTTGACTTGCCCAATCAAAGGAGTTTGCAAGCTGAGGCAAAAATGGCCGATAGTTTGGTGTTCTATTGAAGACAAGATTCTTTCTTGCCATAAAAATAAACCAGAAAATAAAGGGCTAAATAAGGGAAAAGGCGGGTTTTCCTAGGGGGGAGGACGGGGGCCCCTGTTTTATTTATTCCAGAAGAAGCGGTAGCCTTGTTTGTGCATTGATTATCAGGCGCTCAACAAGGTAACCTAACCATCAAGAACAAGTGTCCACTTTGATTGCGGACTTCTTCGCCCAGCGCGAGATACTTCTCGAAGTAGGATCTACGGTTGGGCTACTACCAAATGCGTATCGCGGAAGGTTCTGAAAGAAAGACGACCTGTGTGACAAGCAAGCAACCTTACTAATAAAGGGGCGCTTTATTTGGTTATGCCTTTTGAACTCACCAATGCCCCCGCCACGTTCTGCACCCTACACAATGAGCTATTCCACCCGTACTTAGACGACTGGTGGTATACTTTGATCGTGGGCTATAGCTATCCGTTAAACTACCACGTTAGCCACCTCCGGACCGTTTTTAAGGTATTAAGGAAGAATCACCTCTATGTAAAGAAAGATAAATGCTCCGTTGGACAGATGGAGATCCGGGCATTGGATGGGCATCAGAGCCATCGAGGAGTGGCAAGCACCTACTAAGGTGAGTGAGCTAAGATCTTTTTTAGGGCTCGTGAACTATTACCGAAGATTCATCGTAAGTTACTCGAAGAGGGCTGCTCAACTCAAAAATATCCTAAAGAAGGACGTACGGACGCACTGCACTGATCGGAAGAGTGTAAAAGAGCTTTTTAGGACCTAAAGCAGGCATTGATTGATGACCCCGTATTGCAGTTGCCAGATCACACTAAGCCATTTGAAGTACACACGGATGCGTCACCATAGGCGGTGTGCTAGTATAATAAGGTAACTCAGTAGCATATGAGAGCCGAAAGCTCAATGAGACCGAAAGGCGTGGTCCAAGAGAAGGAGATGACAGCAATAGTGCACTACTTGAGAACGTGTAGGCGGGTCACGATTTGTGGTCAAGACGGATAATGTGGCGACGAGTGACTTCCTGACCCAGAAAAAACTCACGCGGGACGATGGCAAGCAAGACAAACTTGCCAAGTTTGATTGATATGGTGCTAGAGTATAAGCTTGGACGGACCAACCAGGTCGCGGATGCCTTAAGTAGGAAGACAGAGCTGGCGGCATTTAAGTGTGAGGCAGTGGCAGCCACCAGCAGGGTCACGAGTACCCTACCGCATCGTATTCGAGATGGGCTTGAAAAAAGACCCGCGAGAAGCCTTTTGCACCAAGCTAAGGAATGCAAAACTCGGCTTGGATCAAGGATGGGCTCTTGGTCACAAAAGGGAATCCACTTTTTTTTCTTCCAAAACCTTTCTTTTTTCGGTATGCCGCTCCGCGAGCAAGGAGTGCCGCGCACGAGCGGAGCGAAAACAAAGCAGGGGAAACCCTTTGATTGCGTATTGAATATAGATCCATGTCTTTCTTGTTCCACTAGCTAGGACCAAATTCTCGCATGTCCGTTTCGTTATTACGACCTTATTTTTTGATGTCAAAGACCAGAAGCTACGCGCAAATTATCATTGGATCTCGGTTGTTCTTAACAGCGATGGCTATTCATTTAAGTCTTCGGGTAGCACCACTAGATCTTCAACAAGGTGGAAATTCTCGTATTCCGTATGTACATGTTCCTGCGGCTCGGATGAGTATTCTTGTTTATATCGCTACGGCTATAAGCACTTTCTTTTTCCTATTAACAAAACATCCCCTTTTTCTTCGCTCTTCCGGAACCGGTACAGAAATTGGTGCCTTTTTTACGTTGTTTACCTTAGTTACTGGGGGGTTTCGGGGAAGACCTATGTGGGGCACCTTTTGGGTGTGGGATGCTCGTTTAACCTCTGTATTCATCTCGTTCCTTATTTACCTGGGTGCACTGCGTTTTCAAAAGCTTCCTGTCGAACCGGCTTCTATTTCAATCCGTGCTGGACCGATCGATATACCAATAATAAAGTCTTCAGTCAACTGGTGGAATACATCGCATCAACCTGGGAGCATTAGCCGATCTGGTACATCAATACATGTTCCTATGCCCATTCCAATCTTGTCTAACTTTGCTAACTCCCCCTTCTCAACCCGTATCTTGTTTGTTCTGGAAACACGTCTTCCTATTCCATCTTTTCCCGAATCTCCTTTAACGGAAGAAATAGAAGCTCGAGAAGGAATAGCAAAACCTAGTTCACTCGCTGAGTCTCTTTGCATCCATGGCTGAATGGTTAAAGCGCCCAACCTATACCAACCGGGGCGAAAATTCGTAGGTTCGATTCCTGCTGGATGCACTTGGAACGTTCAGTTCAATCGCGGCTCACGGAATTTAAACATATAGCTCGCCCTTATAGCTTATGGGGCACTTCACTCGCTTAACACTCGTTCTTCAGGGGATAGATGACTGAAAATCCCGCTTAGAGATCGCAACCAACAATAGTCAGAGTAGGAGTTCCCATCCCCCCGTTTTACCTTCAAATTACGGTTGATCCGTCGGATTGAAACCTCCATTAGATTCGGCAACTAAGGACGAGATTACCATAGGCTTTTATGTCCCGAATGTTATCTTTAATAAGGTCGCCTTGACCGCCGTATAACCTTTACCCGAAAAACTGGAGCACAGCTATACTTTCATCGCTTTCACTAGAACCAGAGTCATAGGGGCACTTTTCGTTTTGCCTTCCTTAAGTCCAGGAAGAACCCCCGATGTTTTTTCGTGGAGCGCAGAATTTGCCTTAATCTAGAGAGTATATACAATCTATGTATGTCATTGGCAAGAGCATGATTGAGGGCTTTATACTGTAGTCTGTAACTCTTCAATTGGTTATTGGCTCTACCCCCAGCCCCTTCATATTCCGTATCCCGCTGCTTCTTTGCTTGCTTTTCTTGATCAAGCATTCCGCAAAGAGGTAGTAGCATTGGGGGTGACAATAATTTCATTTTCCGGATAAGCCGGCACAGCTCTTGCTTGCTGTCTGTATGTGGTAGGGTCTGGTCAACTGCCCGGCCACCTCTTTAGCTCATCTCTTGTCAACGCTAGAACTTTTAAAAAATGATGCCATTCCGAAGTGAAGCTCAATTTCTATTCATTAGTTCAGCGCTAAGATGTAGAACTGGATTGTATATGGGAGCGCTTGAAATGGTTTGGTTTAACCGCGTCGGTGATTTGAAGTACACACGGATGCGTCCCTACACCGAGAAGTTATAACGGACTCTCTCAGTCAAGTTGATTTGGGGCTGTGTTCAATAACTGCCGTCCCATCCCTCATTACTGATGCGTATTTTGCGCCTGTCTCTTTTCTATTCACTTTTTTTCTTGTTTTCTTGAGCTCCGCATGCAAGTCTTTTGTCGCTGGGCTAGGGCATCCAGTTGACAGCGAGGTTTCTACCTTGATTATAGCACTTCCCAGGTTGAGCTGCAGGGCCAGGCTCCAATAAAGGGCCTCCACCTCCTCCTGCATTTTCCAAGCGGATTCCCGATTTCAGGCGATACCTTTGGTCTAAACTATCAGAATCCTGGTTCCCCATGAGCTTTCGGCCCACCTTGTCCCAGTCAGCAAAAGAAAGCTTCCAGATATACGAACTCTCCTCCGGCCAGGGGTCCAGAACCCCAAAATAGATTGATTTAGTCTTTTATGGAATAATTAGATGCCCATGCCTTAAGGTAAGGGCTCGACTAGAACTTCCCCCAATCACCGTCCCTGAACAGGCAGACATGACGGACAATCTAAATGACTGCCCTTACCACGGCGAGATCTGCAACACTTTTTAGTCGTGGGTCCAGAAAAAATAAGGGGAACATTGTCCTTGCTCAAAATTTCTACAAGGATCCTTCACGAGCAGGACCCAGCACCTGTAACATGGTTGGCTTCGGGAGCAACTCGAAGAGCTTCACTTATCAGAATTAGAATAAGAGCCTAAGATGGTAGACCAGATGCAACTCAGAAAAGGGAAGACACTACCCGAACGTCAACCCCCAGTAGCCAAAGACAAAGGAAAAGAGAAAAAGAAAAATCCTCCAATGCCTAAAATATCTTTTGCTTCGCAACCTCACACTAAGCAAGTAAACTACCTATGGTCGAGCAAGTAAACTCCCTCGTGCCTTGCTTCTTCTACTTTTTGAATCAAGAGTACCACCAATTCTTTCATCAAAAGTACGAGGTTTTACCTCTTACATCTACCAATTTTGTATTGAAAATCACGGGAAAATGGATTTGGTTTCAAAAAAAAGCAAGGGTTTACTAGTGAAAAGACGTTTCACGCGGGAAAACAGATTTCGTGTCAACGGATCTTCCAGACTTCTCATGTGAGAAAAGGATGTCATTAAAGTACCCAGCAAGAAGCCAAGGCAAGTTATGAGAGCTTGCAATGCGGATTGCCACAATTCAAGCCTCTTCTAATGACAAGGCTTGCCAGCACTAAACATCCAAGCCTTGCAAGTAATGCACATAGTAATGGATTGCTCAAGACACTGTCTAATTTCAATATCAACCTTATTATTATCCCACAGAATACAAATACCCCGCAGTGGCATCAGAAACTCCAGCATTAGAGAAAGCAATCTCAGCAATTAGCCTTTTAGCTCTCCTACCACTAATTCTAGGTTCAAGAATGACTAGAATGTCAACATGATTCAATCTACCGAAATCTTTGATGGCAAGCAAAGCATCCCTTCTTCCAGCACCCCCAACAACCCAAAGAGAGAAGAGGAAAAACCTTAGGGGACAGGCCCCAATGAAGCAAGATTCATAGCCTCCAAAGAATAAGAGGCTTCATCCACAGTCTCAGTAACTTGAACTGCTTCCATTCGAGTCACCAATCTGCCTCATCAATGGAACTTGGGACCTGGGACATCAATTCAATAGCACGGAGAGCAATCCATAAGGAGGAGGAAGACTGCTCACAGAGCCCCTCTTTGACTTTCCCTTGCACATCAGTAAAGTCCACTTGAGCTGCAGGGGAAGCAACAACTTTATCCATAATTCTAGATGAAGCCTTATACTTAGAACCACCAGAAGCCAATTTAGCCTTAGAAGAACTTGCCAAATTGGTGGGGGTTGGGGATGTCCTTCAGAGATTTCCTCGCATTCTTAGCTTTAGCCTTGTCAGAATTAACTGATTGCTTCACCTTCTCAACAGGCTTGCTAAGCTCAGGCTCAATTTGAGCTTCAGAGTGAGTAGGAGCCTCAGTAATTGAATCATCATTTGACAAGGCGAGACACCAGATTTGTTTTCAAATCCATTCATTACCTGTCTTTACTTCGTAACCTCCATGGCCCCTGGGTCTATGTTGCCCTGGAGGAATCAATCTCAGAACTATTATCATCAGCGACAGGCTTAGCAGTTTTGGTCTTGGGCAGAGTGAAAGCATGCACTTATCGCGGGGCTTTGTCAATAGGGGAAATAAAGTTAACTCTTGTCAAGTGAGTTACATCGGTTTATGAGCGTAAATGCGACCCAAAGACAGGTTCTGAAAGAAAGAGCTTTTTGGATCAAAAGCACACGGGTTCCTACTTCATTCATCTGTCAGTTCCGTAGCAAAAACAAGGTTGCGAAGCGGCTCGAAGGGCTGGTTTCTAAGGTCATGCAACTTCATTGTCAAAAGCTTGCCGTCTTCTTTGATAGAAATAACTAGTATGAAAGATAGAAGATTCCTATACAGCTATGTAGAAGAGGGTAGA